CCCCCTTTTTCTTGTGTTTGATCAGTAGATAAATAAGTTACTTCTGGACAGGTTAGGTTGATAAACAGAGGATAAAGTAGGGATTATTATATTAACGATTAAAATTTTAATACCTTCATTCTTATATACTACTAATACGTTATACAAAAGCATTGTTGTTATTTACAAATCTACTATTAATACAAAAATATGAGTACCTCTACGAGTATGTATGATAATTAACCATCTATCTAATCAATGATGAAATTAAATCAATAAAATAAAAATCTTTGGAGTATTCTTCGTTATTTGTAATAAATGAATGTTTATAAAATCATCATTTATAATTATAATACAATTTTATTTTGTATAGATAGGATTTATATAAATATTTGTATTGAATATTAAAAGATTTTTTACAGAAATATTTGTATTGAATATTAAAAGATTTTTTACAGAAATATTTGTATTGAATATTAAAAGATTTTTTACAGAAATATTTGTATTGAATATTAAAAGATTTTTAGAATTCTAAATTAATAAACCACCTGGGGGGGGATGGGTTTGTTGGAGTGTTATGATGTTTTGGAAGAGAAAAATCTATGGTTAGTTCGACATCACTTGTGCATGTATTTAACACCTTGCCCCAAACATCCAATCAAATTGGATTGTTGTTTATTTATTTTAGTATTTATTTTATTTATATTATATTTATTATATTATTATATTTTTATTTATTTTATTATTTATTTATTTTATTATTTATTACTATCCATTTCAATTATTATTATTCATTCACTCTTTCAATTCATTCATATATACAATATATATATACTTATATTATACTTTATACTATTAATTGTAGTTATTCAGAACTATACTTACTATTTATAACAATACATTCCAAATTATACATTATACTATACATTATACAATTCATACTATATTTACAATACTTTATTTACTATACAATATTCTATTTTATACTGTATACTATTATATATACTATATTATACAACTAACTAACTAACTAACTATATACAAATTAATACTAATACACTACGAATTATTTTTATTCAACTGTAACTGTAACTGTAACTGTTCAATGACAATACTATTATTTCATCCAAAAAACAAACAAACACAATTTATTACCTGACATTCATGAATTCATTCACCACATCACATCACATACATGTAAGAACATACTGGAAATTTCCTTTCCCTTTCCAATACAATTAGTATTATAACCAATCCAATACAAATACAACAAATACAACAAACATATACAACAATTACAATTACAATTACAATTACAACACAAACATTACATTTACAACAAAAACATTACATTTTCAACAAAAACATTACATTTTCAACAAAAACATTACATTTTCAACATAACATGTATTCACACAAAAACAAAAACAAAAACAAAAACAAAAACAAAACAACACAACACAACACATTAATTAAACTACACTACTCATACTCGACTACCTTACAACATTCACTTCACTTACAACTTGGGGAACCCCAAGAAAATGGGAAAAAGAAAAACTAATGCACTTTGTTTGTTTTTTGAGATCCGGGGGTTTTCCAGCCTTAGAGAGCACTCCTGTGCCTCTCCCCACTATAGCGCTAGGCTTTTATTTGGAGATTAGTTAACGCCTTGCAATTTTTGACAAAAGCGAGGGACCCCTAACTGGATATTGATTCGATTATCTTATTAATAATAATTGATTATCGGATTATCATCGATCCTGTCCAATCATGAATATTCTCATGAATTATGTATTATGAATTCATTCTGAATTGGATGATTCATCGCACAGGATTATTATTTATTTATTTTATTTGGATGTATGTATTGTTATTCTATACATACTAGAGTTATTTATACTTGTTAAGTGAATTATTATGATAATTCAATGGATCTTATTATTCTATTTATAATAATCAATAGTTTGATTCGATTGGATTTATTATATTCTGATGATTTATATTCGGATGGTTTATTATATTTGTATTTTATTTATTATTCTTATGGATTTGGATTCTGAGTTAGTTATTTATTATATTTTATATTTTATATTCGATTCTTATTTATATTTATATTTATTTATTTCTAAATATATATATTTAAGAATTATAATAAATAATAATTATAATAATTCAACAGATTCCTTTTGATTTGTATTCTTCAATGAATCGGGAGTGAGAATGATTGTGAATTCATTCCCATTCTTCTTCTCAATGAAATTGATTCCTATTCCATTGAGGGACGGATCTTTATTCTATTTTTGATGAATCATTCTATTCTATTCTATTTTATTCGTGAATGAATTCATTGAACCAATTGAGAATCAAATATTCTAAATTCTCTAATAGTGATACTGATCTAGCGAGATTCTTTAGAATAAAGAAATGTGGAGATCCGGCTTAGACCCCATATTACCTCTCGAGGAGGACGAATTCTACAGGATAGTATCAGTTAAAGTGAGAATTGTCGTCTGTAGAACTGAAAATGGGTGGTCCCACATGGATAGATTGAAGCAACACAGAGGAATGGCCGGGATTATTATGAATCCTTCTCAAGCATACTTATTTATAATAAATACATGAGAATATAAAAAAGTGTTATCAGAATCAGGATATAGAAGTATCTTAGCATTCGATACCTCTCCCTTTATTGATAAGAAAGAAGATGAATAAATATGTTTGTATATATTATACTGTCAAGGTGTTAACTTATGTATAAAAGGGGTTAGAGCTAATCCATCCTCATTTGATTACAGGTATCAATACATGTGTGTTTATGTATGTGTATGTGGTTATATTAAATAATAAATAGTATAGTGTTGTTTTGTGTACTTGTAGTATGTTGTATGTAGATGATTGCTTTGTAATATATATGTATGGAATATGTGTATAATGTATTCTGTTAAATATGGAATGTATATTATTAAATATTTAGTGTATATGTGTTGTTAGTTGTAATATGTGTATATTATAATTAATTGATATATAATTATTAGATGTTATTGTTTATAAAGAAGTTAATAAGGATAACTAGCTAGTACATGTGTGGAGGTATATAACCTAATTCATGATTATACAAATGTTATCATGTGAATCCAAGAAGGAAACTTTATAGTTTTTAACGAAGTGAACTGAAACATCTTAGTAACTTTAGGAAAATAAATCAACCGAGATTTTGTAAGTAGCGGCGAGCTAAAGCAAAAAAGCCTATACAGTTATTTATTAATTATTTATCTAATAAGGAAATGAATATAAATAATATTTATTGAATTATTAGAATCTTATAATAAATATTATTCTATAAGATTTAAATCCATTTTAAAAAGTTGGAAACCTTTGGTATTTATTACAGTAGAAGCGAAAGATGGTGAAAGCCCATGAAGTAATGGAGGTAACTGTTAAGTGAGTAAAATGAGGGCAATCTTATTTGAAAATAGGGGAACTATCCTCTAAGGCTAAATATGGTGTACTAAGCGATAGTGAAGAGTACCGTGAGGGAAAGTTGAAAAGAATATAATAATGTGGAATGTGAATATATCTACATTGTTAGTAAAGTGAAATAGATCTTGAATTATTAACTTTATAAGCAGCCGAAGGAATGAATAGAATTCTGACGGCGTACCTTTTGCATAATGGGTCAGTAAGTTAGTATTAAATGTAAGTAGAGATACCTAAAGAAATTGATTCTATAAGGAGTAATCAATATTTAGTACTAGACCCGAAACCTAGTGATCTTGCCATGATCAGATGAAAGATCGAACCGGTGTGCGTCGCAAAGTACTCGGATGAATTGTGGTAAGTAGTGAAATACAAATCGGACTAGGATATAGCTGGTTTTCTGCGAAATCTATTTAGGTAGATAGCTTAATAAGGATGTTTATTAGTGGGTATAGCACTGAATATCTAATATTATTTGAAGGGAGTATGAAAGTACTTACTTTGGATATTTAATCTCAGAATAACTAATAGATGAAAGATGATTAAGTTGTCAGACTTTTTGCGATAAGGTGGGAAGTCAAGAGGGAAACAGCCCAGAATAATTTATAAAGTTCTAAAATTGTTACTGAGTGAATTAAAAGAAGTTTTACTTCATAGACAGTCAAGAAGTGGGCTTGGAAACAGCCATCTTATAATAAACACGTAAAAGTGTAATGATCGAAAGGAGTATAGCGCTTAAAATATACGGATCTAAGTAACATACTGAATGATTATTATGTTATTATTAACAATGTTCAATATATATTATTATATTAGTGTAATAACTATTGTAGTAATGGGATAGAAAGTGGTAAATAATGTAATGTATTGTTATGTTATATATAACATGTATTATAATTATTGAAAGTTAATGATAAGATGGGTAGCAGAACATTTAGTAAATAGATGAAGAACAGTATTTTATTGTTTGGATATAACTAAAGAGAGAATGCTGACATGAGTAACGTTAAAGTAGGTGTGAATCCTACTCGCTGAAAACGGAAGGTTTTTATGGTTAAGCTTAACTACCATAAGTTATCGCGGTCTCTAACTGTATCTCTAACGAGTAAGGGATGAGAGAAATATAAGTGAGGTTGTTGATGATTATAATAATTATTATGGTCAAATAATAATCCAGGAAAAGTTATATTTTTGAACCGTACTAAAACCGACACAGGTCTGTGGATATTAGAGTATTAAAGCGTATAAGAGAATTATTGCGAAGGAACTCGGCAAAATAATTTCGTAATTTCGAGACAAGAAGTACCTTTGAAAGGGGGTGTCACTTAAAAATGTTGTACAACTGTTTACTTAAAACACAGTACTTTGCAAAGATGAAAGTCTTAGTATAAAGTATGAGATCTGCCCGATGCTAGGGGATGAAAGGTTTGTTTTGGATGTCAAAAATCTAAGATGGACACAAGTTCTAGTGAATGGCGGCCTTAACTATAAGGGTCCTAAGGTAGCGAAATTCCTTGGCCGTTAAATGCGGTCCCGCATGAATGATTTAATGATACAACAACTGTCTCCGCAATAAACTTAGTGAAATTGGAATAGCCGTGCAGATACGGTTTATGTGTAGAAAGACGGGAAGACCCTATGCAGCTTTACTGTAGTTAATTATTGTTATTAATTCTTCATTTTGTAGTAATAGAAGGTAGTCGATGAGACGGTAATGAAAGACCTTTAAATGGATTTGCGATAACTTACTGAATGAATCAGGACATTGATTAACAGACAGTTTATGTGGGGCGCATGTCTCAAAAAAAGTATCTGAGATGTCCGAAGGTAAAGTCAAATTGGATGGTAACCAATCAAGTATGTTTATCATTGTCCTTGTCCTAGGCGAGATAGATAATGAATTCTTGGAAAAAGTATAATGGCATAACTTTGCTTAACAGTGAGATTGACAAATCGATCTGACACGTCAGTGGGGCATAATGATCCTCGTATTCAAAATGGAATGGTACGAGAACAACGAATCAAAGCTACGCTAGGGATAACAGGGTTATTTCGTGTGAGAGATCCTATTGACCACGAAGTTTGCCACCTCGATGTCGACTCAACCTATCCTCCAAGAGCAAAAGATTGGAAGGGTTTGGCTGTTCGCCAATTAAAAGGTTACGTGAGTTGGGTTAAAAACGTTGTGAAACAGTTTGGTTCCTATCTTCTATACATAGTAAAAGTTAAGGAAGAGCACATTTTTAGTACGCAAGGATCAAAATGTTTTAATCTCTGGTTTAATTGTTGTAAATCCGGAATTATTTTAAGGAGTTGTGAATTAAGAAATTCATGGATTGCATGGCAATCAAGCTAAATTGAAAAAGAATAAAATTTGAAAGCATCTTAAAATTGAAGTCTTTCTTCTAAAACTTTATTATTGTCGTTATAGATTATAACGTGAATAGGCTTTAGCTGTAAGAATAGTAATATTTGAAGGTGTAAAGTACTAATTTGTAATGATACTGTAATATACTCTTATTTATTATATATATATATAATATAATATTATAATAATGTATGTATGTATATATTGTTATAATATATATCAATAATAATGGCAATCAATATTTCTTCATCCATGTGAGTGGCGTGGAGTTAATTAGGTTAGATTAACTTAATTGGCAGAGTGTGTATTTTGTAAGTACAAAGTTAAGAGTTCAAGTCTCTTATCTAACAATGGCTTAATCGTCTAAAGAGGTTAGGACATAACAACTTCACTGTTAAAATGTTGGTTCAATTCCAACTTGGGCTGTTCTGCGGATTAGTGTAATGGTAACATTTTTTGCTCATGACTGAAAGTTAAAGGTTCAAGTCCTTTGTCCGCGCGAAGATTCTAGCTTAAGGGTAAAGCAAACCACTCATAATGGTTCAATATTGGTTCGATTCCATTGAGTCTTAATTATAGTGGTAAATTAATATTAATTAATTCTGAGTTGAGGAGGTCTACGTGCTGAAATCGGTAGCCAGAACAAACTTAAGATTTGTTGTCTAAGGATGTAAGAGTTCAAGTCTCTTCGTAGATAAGATAAGGTTCCGGATAGAAGCATTATTGGAAGTGTGTCTACTTTGGGTGTAGAAGAGAGTTAGTTCGAATCTAACCTATCCGAATTTTATTTATTTGTTCATGAATCAATGGATTAATTGATTTCTATTTCAATTAGTAATATTGGTGGTAATAATTATTAATAATAATATAATAAATAAATCAATAAAAAAATGAATAATCCAATGAAAAAGAAATATTTTCATCCCTTTCATCTAGTGGATGCGAGTCCTTGGCCAATTGTCAGTTCCCTGGCTATTCTTGCATTGGTATTGTCTTCAGTTTTAATCATGCAAGGTACAGAATATGCAACCTTCTTATTTGTTGGAAGTATTTTATCTGTTCTAGGGTCGCTGTTATTTTGGTTTAAAGATATTGTGTATGAAGGTAGTTATGAAGGTTATCATACAAATAAAGTTGTCAAAGGACTTTATATTGGTATGCTACTCTTTATCATATCCGAAGTATTCTTCTTCTTCTCTATCTTTTGGGCATATTTTCATAGTACATTCTCTCCCTCAGTAGAAATTGGTGATCAATGGCCACCTCGAGGTTTTGAAGTTATTAATCCTTGGGGATTGCCGTTATTGAATACTGTGATATTGTTATCTTCAGGGAGTACTGTAACTTATGCTCATCATTCCTTGATTTCAGGGAATCGGAGAGGTGCGTTAATAGGAATGTTTTTAACAATTGTTCTTGCTTTAGTTTTTACGACTATACAAGGAATGGAATATTTCGAATCTAGTTTTACAATTAGTGATGGAATTTATGGTTCCTGTTTTTATTTTGGAACAGGTTTTCATGGTTTCCATGTATTAATTGGAACGATTTTTTTAATTATAGGTCTTTATAGAATTTGGAATTATCACTTAACAACGGATCATTATTTTGGTTTAGAAGCAGGAATTTTATATTGGCATTTTGTAGATGTTGTTTGGTTATTCTTGTTTATGGCTGTTTACTGGTGGGGAAGTTAAAGTATAGTTCATAGGTATCCATCTATGAATAATAATAATATATAAATAATAATGTTATTTATATAATAGTAAAATATGTATAGTATTGTATATGTATATGTAGGTATACAGAAGACAGTATAATAATATATAGTAATAATAATTACTTACTTCCGGTAAAGGAGGGTAAGTCATCTATAATTGTCTTATTTTATATATAGGATTATTATATTATAATCTTAATAATGATTAAAAATTTAATTAATTGTTTAATTGGGTGGATTTATTTTCATTTCAATAAATAATAAATATAAGGTATTTATATGTTTTATTCTTATCTAGAATAAAATATATAAAAATAATATTAATTAATATAAATAGAATGGTACAAGCAGCAAAAATAGTAGGATCAGGATTAGCAACTATAGGTTTAGCAGGAGCAGGAATCGGAATTGGTTTAGTTTTTGGTAATTTATTAGTTGCAACAAGTCGAAATCCTTCATTAAAAGGTCAATTATTTACTTATGCAATATTAGGATTCGCATTAGCAGAAGCTACAGGTTTATTCTGTCTAATGATGGCATTCTTATTATTATATGCAGCATAAAATCATGTAATATCTCTCCCCAACAATGAGTTTCTCATTAATCTTGTTCACAATAGGACTCTTAGGATTTATTTTACATCGAAAAAATGTCTTTTTGATGTTAATGTGTATTGAAATAATGTTATTGTCAATAACATTGTTGATAGTAGTAAGTTCTCAAGGGATGGATGATTTAATAGGTCAATGTTTTGGTTTATATATAATAGCCATTGCTGGAGCAGAATCTGCAATAGGATTAGGGATCATTGTCTCTTATCATCGAATGCGAGAATCTATTGTCATAGAAAATTAAAATATTCATTCAATGTATTTAACTGTTATAGTATTACCTCTACTAAGTAGTATAGTAGTGGGTTTCTTAGGACGAAAAATAGGAGTTCAGGGTACTTATATCATATCTGTTTGGAGTATCTTCTTGGCTACTTTATTAGGATATCTATGTTTTTATGAAGTTGTTCTTTGTCAATCTCCAGTTTCTCTCTGTCTATTTCATTGGATAGGATCTGATAGTTTATCCTTGGATTGGGAATTTCAATTTGATGAGTTAACTGTGAGTATGTTAGTTCCAGTTTTAACAGTTTCTTCCTGTGTACATCTTTATTCTGTAACTTATATGAAAACAGATCCTCATAATCCACGTTTCTTCTCATATTTATCCCTCTTTACTTTCTTTATGATTTTATTAGTTTCAGGAGATAATTACTTAATCTTGTTTATGGGTTGGGAAGGAGTAGGAATTATGTCTTTTTTATTAATAAGTTTTTGGTTTACTAGAGTACAAGCAGCGAAAAGTGCTATGAGTGCTATTCTATATAATCGAGTAGGAGATCTCTTTTTTATAATGGGTATGGTAATCTTGTTAGTCAGTGTAGGGAGTTTAAAATTCTCTATAGTTTATTCCATGGTTCCATATTTAAATAAAACAATATTATTTTTAGTAGGAATTTGTTTCTTGCTCGCAGCAATGGGGAAATCCGCACAACTGGGATTACATATTTGGTTACCTCAAGCAATGGAAGGTCCGACACCGGTTTCTGCTTTAATACATGCAGCAACAATGGTTACAGCAGGAGTTTATTTACTGTTAAGATCTTCTCCATTATTAGAATTTAATTCTGATGTCTTGTATTTAATAGGTTGGCTGGGAGCTTTAACAGCTTTAGTATCGGGGTGTATCGGATTCTTTCAGAATGATTTAAAAAGAATCATAGCTTATTCTACTTGTTCTCAATTAGGAATGATGTTTGTATCTATTGGTCTTTCGGAGTATAGTTTAGCATTATTTCATTTAATTAATCATGCCTTCTTTAAAGCATTGTTATTTATGAGTGCAGGAGTAATTATTCATGCTATGAATGATGAACAAGATTTACGAAAAATGGGAGGATTACGTCCCGGAATGCCTTTAACTTATTTATTTGTATTAATAGGTTCACTGAGTTTAATGGCGATGCCTTTTTTAACAGGTTATTATTCTAAAGATGTTATTCTTGAAATGTCCTTTAGACGAATCGAATTATATTTTATATTAATCTTCGTCGCTGTTTTAACTTCTCTTTATTCTTTTAAAATAATCTATTATGTCTTTATATCCTCTCCAAATGGTAATAAATATATTTATGATAAAGTTCATGATGTACCGAAGGGTATGTTTTTACCTCTCTTTTTCTTAAGTATTTGTAGTATCTTTGGTGGATATCTTACAAAAGAATTATTTACAGGTTTAGGAAGTTCTGCATTAGGTAATAGTTTATTTACGACTTGAGAATCTTATATAGAGGAAATACCAGTCTTCTTTAAATTATTACCCGTGTCTCTAAGTATTTTATCAGTGATAATCTTGTTTATCATTTATCATTATGCTTTAAATTTAAGCTTTAGAAGTAGAATTCTTAATAATATTTATATAATGTGTAATCAAAGATTTTGGTTTGATTTATTATTTGCAAAAGTTGTTCAACGAGTGATTTCGATAGGTTATTATACATCCAAATATTTAGACAAAGGAGTATTAGAATACATAGGTCCTTGGGGATTTTACAAATTATTCACTTCTTTAACTAAGAGTATATCCAGAGCAGATACTCATATCTTACGACATTATATGATTTATATGTGTTTAGGATTGATGAGTGTAATTCTAATTGTTTATAGTAATATAGAATATAATCTATTATTAATTATAATAATAAGTACTTTCTTAATACTAACTTAACTCACTTCATCTTAAGCAATGTTGTTATCTTCATTATTGTTATCACCAATAATAAGTATTATAGTAATAATGTTCTTACCGTCTAATAGTAGTTTGATTAAAAGATTAGGTCTTTTATCTTCTATTTCAACTTTATGGATATCTTTATTGTTATGGGTTAGTTTAGATAATAGTATATATTTAACAATCTCCAATAATCATAATTATCCTATTGATTTATCAGTGGATGGAATCTCAATCTTTTTTATATTGTTAACTACTTTCATTATTCCAATAGCTATCTTATCGAATTGGAGTAATTTAGAAGAAGGACTTTCTATTAAATATTATATTGTATTAATATTATTAATAGAATTGTTATTATTATTGGTTTTCACTGTTACAGATTTATTATTATTTTATATCTTCTTTGAGGCAATTTTACCTCCCTTATTTTTATTAATAGGTTTATATGGATCACAAAGAAAAATTAAGGCATCTTTCTATTTATTTCTTTATACGTTCTTAGGGTCTCTCTTTATGTTATTATCTTTCTTAGCTATTTATTGGATGACAGGAACAACAAATATCTTCTTACTTAAAGATATGTCTATTTCTATTCCTGTTCAGAAAATATTATGGGTTAGTATCTTCTTTGCTTTAGCAATTAAGACACCGTTAGTACCCTTGCATTTATGGTTACCTTATGCTCATGCAGAAAGTCCATTAGGAGGAAGTGTGATATTAGCAGGTATAGTGTTGAAGTTATCTTTATATGGAATTTTAAGAATATTAATTCCTATCTTACCAGAAGCCAGTATCTATTATACTCCTTGGGTATATACTATATGTGTAATAACTATTTTATATTCTAGTTTAACTACTTTAAGACAAATCGATTTAAAAGTTATTATAGCTTATTCTTCGATAGGTCATATGGCACTCTGTATCTTAGGTGCTTTCTCGAATACTTTGGAAGGTATTGAAGGTTCAATATTGTTAGCAATAGCTCATGGTTTGGTGAGTCCAGCTCTTTTTATTTGTGTCGGAGGAGTTTTATATGATCGAACTCATACAAGAATTATAAATTATTATAGAGGATTAGCGAGTTATATGCCTCTTTTTTCAGTAATTTTCTTTGTCTTAACTCTTTGTAATATAGCAATACCTTTCTCTGCTAATTTTTTAGGAGAATTGATGGTATTGGGTGGTTCATTCCAAAGAATGCCTCTTCTAACACTTTTATCAGGTAGTAGTGTTATACTCTCTGCAGGATATGCTATTTGGTTATATATTCGAATAATATGTGGTTCTTATTCACCTTATCTAAATGTATTATCAGATGTCACTTGAAGAGAAGTTTATTTAATATTACCTTTGTTAGTAATAACAATCATATTAGGTGTACATCCGGATATTCTATTAGATGTTATTCATCATCCTGTCACAACAATATTATATTAATATATTATAATAATATTAAGAAATATATTTATAGATAGATTATTCATTCTATCTATTATTATAAATTCAATTCATTCATTCTAATTCATTATCCATAAATAATGATGTAATATAACGATACTTCTTTTTTTATATAATATAATTAAATATAAATATTATTATTCTCAACCGCAGGAAATTAGCTCAATGGAAGAGCAATCGTTTTACACGCGATGTTGAAGAGGTTCGATTCCTTTATTTCCTATTTAATTTACTAACGTGATGAATCACACAACGGGTAATCAATCATTAAAGTAATCTTTAAATTGATTAATTTAATTTATTTTTGTTTATAATATATTGTTATTATAAATATGTATGTATAAATATATATATTATATTAATAATAATGTATATATAACAATATATATATAATAATATATAACAATATTTATATAATAATATATATAGTAAATAAAAGTAATTGTTGATTGATAGATATCTATAGATAAGTCAAATCAAAATAGAAGAATGAGAATAATTAAAGTACATCCCTTTCTTTCCATATTCAATAGTTATTTAGTTGATTCACCTCAACCTATTAATCTTTCTTATTTATGGAATTATGGTTCTTTACTCGGAGTTTGTTTGGGTATTCAAATAGTTACAGGAATCACTTTAGCTATGCATTATGTACCCTCTATTGACTCTGCTTTTTTAAGTGTTGAACATATAATGAGAGATGTGAATTATGGTTGGTTGATTCGATATCTGCATAGTAATACTGCATCCTTCTTCTTTTTATTTGTTTACTTACATATTGCAAGAGGAATTTATTATGGGTCCTATCAACATCCACGAACAATGGTATGGTCGATAGGAGTGTTGATATTCTTATTAATGATTATCACAGCTTTCTTAGGTTATGTTTTACCTTTTGGTCAAATGTCTTTATGGGGAGCCACAGTAATTACTAATCTTTTATCTGCTATTCCATGGATAGGTGGTGATTTAGTTAATTTTGTTTGGGGAGGATTTTCTGTGAATCATGCAACTTTAAACCGATTTTTCTCTCTTCATTATTTATTACCTTTTGTCTTAGCAGGGTTAGTGATAGCTCATCTCATAGCACTGCATGAGCATGGAAGTAGTAATCCTCTGGGAGTTAGTGGAAATATTGATCGTATACCTTTTCATCCTTACTATTCTTTTAAAGATTTGGTAACAGTATTCTTATTCTTTATAGGTCTTTCTTATTTTGTATTTTATAATCCAAATGTGTTAGGCCATAGTGATAATTATATTATGGCTAATCCAATGTCTACACCTCCAAGTATCGTACCCGAATGGTATTTATTACCCTTTTATGCGATATTAAGATCTATTTCTGATAAATTACTAGGAGTTTTAGCAATGTTAGCTTCAATACTAATATTATTATTCTTACCCCTTTTAGATCTTTCTAGAATACGAGGGTCTGTATTCCGACCTCTAAGTAAATTCTTTATTTGGATCTTTTTCACTAATTTCTTATTATTAATGTATTTAGGATCTCAACATGTAGAAGAACCATACATTACTATTGGTAAGTATGCAACAATCTTTTACTTCTCATATTTTATAATTCTAGTTCCAGTGATAGCTATTATTGAGAATACTTTATCAGATCTAGCTCTTAAAATAAATAAGACAAGTTAAGATCAGATTCAATCATCTCCTTCAGGATTGTGAGTATTTAAAATACTTCTTTTTTTTTGGAAAGTCCGATACGAATTAAAGATAATAGATGTATTCTATTCTGTAAAAACAGAAGAGATTTAAAAGAAACTAAACAAACTATTCATGGCGAACTTATTAATCTTATCTTCGTTGCTTGAAAAATTCTTGGGGATTTATTTATTAAACCCAGTATGTATGTAGAGTAGATAATAAATAAATATAACAGAATTCGGCTTATCACAATCTGTCTATAAAAAAGAAATGTTGTTATTAAGTATCATCAGTCAATTGATAGCTATATCATTTTCATCTTCTTCTTGGAATTTAGTTTTACTAAGTAGAATAAGTATTATTACATTAATCTATTGTATATTCTTAACATATAATGTATGTTATGCAAATATTCTAGGATGAGGTCTCGGAATCTATAGTGGATTTTTACAAGTCACTTCTTTAACTCAATGGATAGAAATATTTATCTTTATATTAGGACTATGTATATTAGGAATTACAGGATTTTATTCTAGAAAGAATTCACGAGAAGTAACAAATCTCTTTGATTTTAAACAAATCTTAGAATATCCCCTTTTAAGTCTCTTTTTATTATTAGGAAGTCAATTGTTAATAAGTTCCTTAAATATGATTACTTTCTATTTATCTCTTGAATTACAAAGTTTTTCTCTCTATATCTTATCTTCCATATATTCCTCTAAACAAGGTTTAAAATATTTTTTACTAGGAGCCTTTTCATCATGTATAATATTATTAGGATTGGGTCTCTTGTATAGCTATACAGGACTGACTTCTTTTGAGTCTTTAATGGTATTCAATGAAGTACACTCTAATATATATATACAAATAAGTCTTTTAATATTTATTTCAGGAATCTTGTTTAAAGTAGGAATAGTGCCTTTTCATCAATGGGCTATTGATGTCTATGAAGGAGTACCAACAATAATCACAACATGGTTAACAACTCTAACAAAAATATCTTTATTAATATTTTTAATGGAGTTTATTTATTATTCTTCTTTTGGATCGAGAATCTTAATAATCTTATCTGTATTATCCATTGTTGTAGGATCCATTTTGGGACTTTCTCAATCTCGGATTAAACGATTACTCATCTACAGTATGGTAAGTCATGTAGGATTTTTAATATTATCTCTTTCAATCATTCAAGAGAAATCTTTAGAATCTTTTTTATTTTATTTAGTTCAATATAGTTTAACAAATTTAAATATCTTCTTAATATTAATAGCTATGGGGTATTTAGTTGCTCCTTTGGACAGTGAAGATTCTCCAATAATCTATATTAAGAGTTTAAGTGGATTTAATAAGATTAATAGTTTATTATCCATCTGTTTTGCTATTTCTCTACTTTCTCTGGGAGGAATTCCTCCATTGATAGGATTTTTTGCAAAGTTAAACATTCTTTATACTATAGTTTCACAGGGTTATTTATTTATTGCCATAATAATAGTTTTATCTAGTGTCTTAAGCATTAGTTATTATTTAAAAGTGATTCAATCCATATTTTTTGGTAAATCCACTTCAAGTTTCAACAACATTGAAATTTCTAGTTATTTAAGTACAGTTATAAGTCTTTTAACTTTAGTAATATTATTCTTTTTACTATCTCCAGATTTCCTCACAGAACTTATCCATTCAATAATTTGTAAATATTTTATTTAAGGGATGGACAGTAAAGTATTTTCTATTCATAATTAATAATTAGTAATAAATTAATTAATTTATATTAGAATGAATGATAACATTAGTCATAGTCTCAGTAGGTCTATCGATAGCCTTAATATTCATAAATAAAATATTCAGTCCCACTTGACCATCTTTAGAGAAAGTTTCACCTTTTGAATGCGGATTTAGTTCTTTTTATCAAACACGAAGTCCTTTTAATATTTATTATTATTTAGTAGGTTTATTATTTTTAATCTTTGATTTAGAAATATTATTAATCTATCCATTTGCTTTATCCACAACAACCTATGGATTTTTCATCTTTAATCTTTTTTTATTTTTTTTAACGATTGGTTTTATCTATGAATTCGGGAAAGGAGTATTAAAATTTACGAATAGAAATGATCAATTACATAAATAATAATACAATACAGAATGATGCACCAACTCCTTGGGGAATCTCTTTTCAAGATGGTGCCAGTCCGGTCTATGAAGGTATAGTAGAGTTACATAACCAAATTTTTTTCTACTTATTAATTATTTTGGTGGGAGTTTCTTGGATTCTACTTTCTACGATTCTACGATTTAGAGACAAAGAATCAAGGATCGTCCATAAATATCATAATCATAGTACAACTATTGAATTAATCTGGACTGTGAGTCCAGCTTTATTATTAGTAGCCATTGCTTTCCCAAGTTTTAAATTATTATATTTAATGGATGAAGTGATGGATCCAGCTATAACAATTAAAGCAATCGGTCATCAATGGTATTGGTCCTATGAATACTCAGATTATACAGATAAGGAGGGTCACTCTATAGAATTCGATTCTTATATGTTACCCGCAGAGGATTTAGAAGAGGGTCAATTAAGACAACTGGAAGTGGATTCGAGAGTGATAGTTCCAGTGAATACTCATCTTCGATTCATCATTACAGCTACGGATGTATTACATGATTTTGCAGTGCCCGCATTAGGGCTTAAAGTAGATGCGAGTCCAGGTCGACTCAATCAAGTATCAACAATAATACAACGAGAAGGGATCTATTATGGTCAGTGTAGTGAGTTATGCGGAGTATTACATAGTAGTATGCCAATTGTGATCGAGGCAGTATCTTTAGAACAATTTTTATCATGGTTGGATAGTCAATAATCATTCTTCCGTATACTCTCCTTGAAGAAAAATAGATTGGAATAGAATTATCTATTTCTCAAAGGATAGTTCACGAATTTAGAGTTTAATGTTAGCTCAGAATGAACGCTATCTAGAAGCATTACACATGCGAATCGACATAGGGATTAACTCTATGTGGGTGTACGGGTGAGTATGAATAGAAATCTACCCATTCATCAACGAATAGAATAATAATATATATATTTTATCAATTAGGATATTTGTTATACAATATAATAAATATTAATATATAATATATATGAAATTCAACATGGGTTGAATCCATTTCAAATGAGTGGATGAGTCTATGATGGGGGAGGTAGTTGGTAAGATAAAAGCCTACCAAGCCTGAGAACCCTAGTTAAGTTTGAAAGAACCTATGACCACATTGGCTCTGAAACAACAGCCAAGATTCTCTACCAGAGAGTCCAGCAGTGAGGAATATTGGTCAATGATCGCAAGATTGAACCAGCTATCTAGAAGAATCTAAGATTCTAACCAAAGAGAGGATGATGACGTTATCTTTGTATAAGTCTCGACCCAATCTCGTGCCAGCCGTCGCGGTAATACGAGTGAGGCAAGCGTTATTCACCATTATTAGGTCTAGAGGGTGAGTAGGTGGTTTCTACATCTATATTTATTTGGATGAATGTATTCATTGGAATCCATCCTGTCCATTTAAATAAAAATAAATAAATGAAACTAGAGTCGAATGGAAGAATAAAGAATTTGGAGAGTAGAGATGAAATTCAATGATACTCCAAGGACTGCTCATGGCGAAAGCATTATTCTAATTCACGACTGACACTGAGGTACGAAAGCATAAGTAGCGAAAAGGATTAGATACCCTTGTAGTTTATGCTGTAAACGATGAATGCTAGAAATTAGAAGGACTCCCTTTTAGTTTCTGAGGTGAAGACTTTAAGCATTCCACCTGAGAAGTACTATCGCAAGATTGAAACTCAAAACATTAGACGGTCACAGAGACCAGCAGTGAAGCATGTTGTTTAATTCGATAACCCACGACAAATCTTACCACTTCTTGCATATTCTAGTTCAGAGTTAATGTGAAGATAATTTTTATTTATAAATACTTATACTAGTATGATAAATGGATTTTAAATTCCCTTAACTACACTTGAATACAGGTGTTGCATGGCTGTTTTTAGTTCGTGTTGTGAAATGTTAGGTTCATTCCGTGAACGAACGTAATCCTTATCTTTAATTACAATGACATTCAGAATGAATAAAATTCAATTGGAATTTATTGGAATTCCATTGAATTCCGAATGAATATTTAATAAAACTCATTCTGGATTATTGAAATGCAATTCTTTCAGTTCATGAATGAAGCATTCATATTAACTTAATTAAAGAAGTATCTTTTGATAAGAAAGAATAATTAGGCCGAAGACAAGTCCTCATGACCCTTATGGAGTGGGCTACAGACGTGCCACAAAGATTTCTACAAAGGGAAGCAAAGATGGAAGTCCGAGCCAATCCTCAAAAGAAATTATTAAGTACGGATAAGAATCTGGAACTCGATTCTTTGAAGAAGGAATTGCTAGTAATCGTTCATCAGCAAGGAACGGTGAAACAAAATATCTGTGATGTACTAACTACTCGTCAAGCGCAAAAATCATCAAGGAATATCAAGTTTCGAACGTCTATTTCTTAGAGATTTGTGCTAAGTCGAAATAAGGTAGCTGTAGGGGAACCTGTAGCTGAATAATTGAATGAACACATAACCCCTCCCCCCCCCCAATAATATATAATAATATATATATACAAATACAATTATAAATACATTTATCTACATATACATATCAAAATATAAATATAAATATACTTATTTATTAATTTATTGGTTATAATTCTAATAATAGTTAATTATCTAAATTAATAGATAATTATAGATATTTATAAATATAATAATTTAATTAATTTATTATTAAATTGGAGAGAAGAATCTTGACAGTGGTTCCAAGGATAGGCTGTAAACCTATAGGTCTTTAGACTTGTGAGGGTTCGACTCCCTCTCTTCTCAATACATGAACTAACTAAACTAATAACTATAACTAATGGATATTAATATTAACTTTTGGAATTGGATTACAATAAATAAGTGAATAAACACAGGTTAAAGTTACTATAGCTTAGTGGTAAAGCAAAGTACTGTTAATGCTTCCACAGAAGTTCGATTCTTCTTAGTAACGAATGTTTTTTAGTTTAGAATACTCCACAAGTTGTTTGGGTATTTTGTTAGCTATATTAGTAGTAACCTCTAAAAATCCAGTAATTTCTTTACTTTATTTGATAGGGTTATTTATCGATATGGGTGTTTATTTAATATCCATTCAATTAACTTACTTAGGTTTATCATATATAACTGTCTATGTGGGAGCGATTGCAATGTTGTTTATATTTGTAATCATGATGTTAAATATTAAAATGATAGAATCTAAAAAAAATACAAATAATTTTCAAAGTATACCTTTGGCCATACTAATTGGAACAACACTTGTATTAACACTCTATCAAGCTTTACCCGAAGATGGGGTTCTGGAGAAATCTTCAAATCTCATATTTTCTTCTTGGGAAGATCGAATTCTGAATCCTTCAGTGGTAGAAATATTAGGTAAAGTCTTATATACAGATTATTCCCTTTGGTTATTACTAATCAGTATAATATTAGTGCTAGCCATTGTTGGAGCTATTTCTATTGCAGCTCCTCGTTAAATATTATGTTATGTTATTTGAAGTATTAGTATTAATATTCCCAATATTGCTAAGTATAGCTTACATCGTATTAGCAGAAAGAAAGGTGATGGGATCCATGCAAAGACGTTTAGGGCCTAATATTGTAGGATATTATGGTTTATTACAACCCTTTGCGGATGCTTTAAAGTTAATTTTTAAAGAGACAATAATTCCTTTACACTCGAATAAAATCTTATTCTTTCTGGGTCCAACAATTGCTTTAGTATTTGCTTTACTAGGTTGGGGTTTCATCCCATATGGGCCAGGTATAACATTATGTGATTATGAATTAGGAATTCTATGTAATTTAGCTATTTCTTCTGTCGGGGTATATGGAATCCTCATTGGTGGTTGGGCATCCAATTCAAAGTATGCTTTAGTTGGTTCTTTAAGAAGTACAGCTCAATTAATAAGTTATGAACTGATTCTGACTTCAATAGTCTTTGTTGTTGTATTCTTTTCAGGAACATTGAATTTCACTCAACTTATTGAAAGTCAACATGCCATTTGGTACAGTGTTCCTCTCTTACCTCTCTTTATAATGTACTTTATAGGGGCTCTTGCCGAAACGAATCGAGCACCTTTTGATCTACCAGAAGCAGAATCCGAATTGGTAGCAGGATTTATGACAGAATATTCCGCTACAATATTTGTATTTTATTTCTTAGCTGAATATGGGAATATCATTCTAATTTCTACTTTATCAGTCATTTTTTTCCTCGGAGGTTATTTATTATTACCTCTACAATTACCAGTAATATTACAAGGATTTTTAAATGGTATTTCTTTAGGTATCAAAGTATCTCTATTAATATTCTTGTTCATTTGGGTTCGAGCTTCTTTTCCTAGAATAAGATATGATCAACTAATAACATTCTGTTGGACAATTCTTTTACCTCTTTTATTTGCTTGGATATTCCTAATTGCAGCTATTCTTTATAGTTTAGATGGGTTATCCACTTCAATATAATCACCGCATTCTGGTATCTTCTCTCTGAAGGTATAGGACTACCGAAGGCAGCTCAGCGAAGGTATCTTTCCGAAGGCATATTACCGAAGGTGAATATAATTCAAGAGGTTAGAATATAAATTTGTGGTATTTATTGTTCTGGTTCGAGTCCAGGTATTCACCCCCAAGATGTAAGACAGATGAAGTCAGAATAGTTTAAAAGGTAAAACATATATCTCATACGTATAAAAAGAAAGTTCAATTCTTTCTTCTGACTCATGAATAAAATCTCTTATTATAGTTTTAACAATAATAATCTTATTCACTTGTCTACTCTGAATTTCAAAGATAGTCAAAGAATTCATAAAATTATAAAACTCTTTTGTCCGAATATCCTAATGAGTAATCTACAAATGAAGATCTCCGAGAATATTCAAATTCAATTTTATTATTATTCAGAAAAACAAGTTAAAGTTCAAGTTCCAGAATTGGAAAAGAAATTGTCTAACTATTTGAAAAGAAAGGTGGAGATACTCCCCATTCCCTTAAAATTTCCTTATCTGGATAGTCAAATTTATGCAGATTATATCAAAGAAACAAATACACCTTTAAAGATAATACGACAAAATCTTCTTAAAGTATTTCAAGAGAATCGCCATCCTGGCTTCTGAGGAATCCGAATCCAAATATCAGGTAGATCCCATAAAAATCAGAAAAGATCTCAAAAGGAAGAAATCTTTCTAGGAACCAGAGGTCCTTTTTCGGATACTCAACATTCTACCTTACGTAGTATCCATGGGTTACGAACCACGACAGTGACTCTCTATTCTGGGTTGTAGACTAACAGGTAAGTCGCAGAAATTTGAGTTCTGTTTTTAAAAGTTCGAATCTTTTCGACCCAGGAGGATATAGCTTAAAGATAAAGCCTTTGCCTTTTAAGCAAATGAATAAGAGTTTGATTCTCTTTATTCTCAATTTGGAATCCATGATCTCACGCTGGTTATTTTCAACAAATGCTAAAGACATAGGAGTATTATATCTCATGTTTGCATTGTTCTCAGGAATGCTTGGAACAGCTTATTCTGCTCTGATACGAATGGAATTAGCTTCTCCTGGTATTCAATACTTACAAGGAGATAATCAATTGTATAATGTGTTAGTTACAAGTCATGCTCTCATAATGATATTCTTCATGGTGATGCCGGGAATGGTTGGAGGATTTGGTAATTGGTTAGTACCAGTGATGATTGGTTCTCCTGATATGGCATTCCCACGATTAAATAATATCTCTTTCTGGTTATTACCACCATCATTAATATTATTATTATTCTCTTCTCTCCTTGAAGGAGGTAGCGGAACAGGTTGGACTTTATATCCTCCTCTATCGGGTATCGAAAGTCATTCTTCTGGAGCAGTCGATCTCTCAATATTTAGTTTACATTTAGCAGGAATTAGTTCATTGTTAGGGGCTATCAATTTTATAACTACAATTCTCAATACACGAGCCCCTGGTATGACAATGCATAAATTACCATTATTTGTATGGTCTATCTTTGTAACAGCCTTTTTATTATTATTATCTTTACCTGTCTTAGCGGGAGCTATAACAATGTTATTAACAGATAGAAACTTTAATACTTCCTTCTATGAAGTCAGCGGGGGAGGTGATCCTGTACTTTATCAACATCTCTTTTGGTTTTTTGGACATCCAGAAGTATATATATTAATAATTCCTGGATTTGGTATTATTAGTCATGTCATATCTACATTCTCAAGTAAACCTATTTTTGGTTATTTAGGAATGGTTTATGCCATGTTATCCATAGGTGTACTAGGATTTTTAGTTTGGAGTCATCATATGTATACTGTAGGATTAGATGTGGATACACGAGCTTATTTCACAGCGGCTACAATGATCATTGGAGTACCCACAGGTATTAAGATCTTTTCTTGGATAGCCACAATGTATGGAGGTAGTCTTCGATTTTCAACTCCAATGTTATTTGCTATAGGATTTTTATTTTTATTCACAATAGGTGGATTAACTGGAATCGTACTAGCGAATGCTTCTTTAGACATTGCATTTCACGACACTTATTATGTGGTAGCTCATTTCCACTATGTACTATCCATGGGGGCAGTATTTGCATTATTCGCTGGATGGTATTACTGGTCTCCTAAGATTCTAGGATTTTCTTATCGAGAAGAATTAGGACATATTCATTTTTGGACTCTCTTTATTGGTGTGAACTTCACTTTCATGCCTATGCATTTTTTAGGTTTACAAGGTATGCCTCGACGAATACCTGATTATCCGGATGCTTATGCTGGATGGAATTTAATAGCTAGTGTTGGAAGTATAATTTCCATCATTGCTACAGTGATATTCATATATTCTATTTATCATCAATTCGTCCAAGGTCACAAAGTATCCAAAAATCCTTGGTATTCTCCTGCTTTCTTTGTGAATCACGAAAATGAAGTAGAAAGTACTACTACTTTAGAATGGGCAATCCCATCATCACATCATCATTTCACTGTTTTACCTAAACAATCATGCCACAATTAGTACCTTTTTATTTTATAAATCAAGTGCTCTGTGGATTTACATCTTTATTACTTATTACTTACATCTACTCAAAGTGGATTTTACCCTATTATCTTCAACTTTTTGTAGTGAGATCTTATATTACTAAATTATAATTCTGAATTTTAATTACAATACAATTATTATAATCATCCTTAAATAATTTTATTTATTATGTATATATATTATATTGTACATTTATACACACACATATTTAAATAAATTAGAATATAAGTTCTATGAAGTTTTAAAGTCAATGAAGATTATTCCTTAATACTAAATACTAAATATATAAATAAATATTTATTGATATTTATGAAATCTTATATAAATTATTATTAATCCAATGACAACAACAATATTTCAAAGTCCTCTAGAGCAATTTGAAATTTATACTCTATTCAGTATTCATCTACCCTTCATCGGGTATAACGAAATATCAATAACGAATATAGGGATATATTTTTCAATAATCGTTTTAATACTACTACTTTGGAACATTCTCACTTTCTCCAATCATCCAATCATTGGGAATCATTGGAAAGGAAGTCAAGAATCTCTATACATGACTGTTTTAAATACTATAGAAAATCAGATAGGATCCAAAGGATATCGATATTTCCCGATGATTTATTCAATATTTATATTCATATTATTAAGTAATTTTATAGGGATGATTCCTTATTCTTTTGCTGTAACATCTCATTTAATTTTCACTGTCTCTCTCAGTATGACTATTTTATTAGGAGCCACTCTCATAGGACTTCAGTTACATGGATGGAATTTCTTTTCTTTCTTTATTCCTTCAGGTGTTCCAACAATCTTAATACCCTTTTTGGCGGTAATAGAATTTATTTTATACATTTCCAGAGGATTTTCTCTGGGTATTAGACTAGGAGCGAATGTCTTAGCGGGTCATATGTTAATAAAAATTATAGCAGGATTTATTTATCAAATCATGATTTCTGGAGTTTTATTATTCATATTTGGATTAGTACCTCTATTATTACTCATAGCCATTTCTGGTCTAGAGTTAGCTATTTCATTCATACAAGCTTATGTATTCATAGTTTTAACTTCTAGTTACATCAAAGATTCTATTTATCTTCATTAATAGATTAGATACTCCCCCCTCCCCTAGAAGGATTATTATTTTCTTAATTGGAATGATAATGATTATTATTATTAGTTAATAATTTATAAATATTATATACAACAATAACAATTAATCCTTTTAGCTTAATGGCAAAGCTTAATACTTCTAATATTAAGATTCAGGTTCAATTCCTGGAAAGGATTCTAAAGATAAGGACAGAAGGTTTCTGAGATTGGATTGCAAATCTAATTCATTAAGGGTTCAATTCCCTTCTTTATCTAACGACAGATAACATAACTTCAACAAACATTCATATCCATAACATAATAATGGATATAAATCTACATATACAAATAGAGTATAAAGAGAGTGTAATTCAATGGTAGAAGCTTTGATTCCAAATCAATAAGTAAAAGTTCAAGTCTTTTCACTCTTGAAAGATTTTTTAACTTAAAGGTCAAAGTGCAAACTCGATAAGTTTGAAATACTGGTTCAATTCCATTAAAAATCATATTCAAACATCTATGAATAATTATAAATAAAAAATAAAATAAAAATATGAAAGCAATAATAAGAATTATCCATATGAGAATCAAACTATTGATTATAATTTTAATAATCAAAATTATGATTCTATTAATCAAAATCGTTCAACTGAAAGATAAATTTAAATTCTATAAAAAATAATTTAATTTACCATTTGAATGAATAAATGATTTTAATTAACTTAATATCTTTAATATTAATTATTAACAATATACTTATTAAAGAATAATATTCTATTCTAATATTAATCAGATAATATAATATAAATAATTTATTTATATTATAAATATAATAATATAAAATATAATAGATATGCATCCCCATACTTCATTGAGGATAAGTGGCCGAGAGGTCTAAGGCATGATACTTGAAATATCAAACACCCTCCGTGTCGCGAGTTCGAATCTCGCCTTATCCGAAAGTAAAAGTAAAGTCCACGAAGTGGGGGGGATATAGTTTAAAGGTCGAACACAAACTTTGCACGTATGAAATATGGATTCGATTTCCATTATCTCCAAAATAGCTTAGATAACTTAACGGAAAAGTAAAACTCTGAAGAAGTTTCAATTTAGGTTCAATTCCTAATCTAGGCAACGGTAGTGACGAAACTGGTATACGTAATATGCTTAGGACATATTTTAATAAGGGTTCGAATCCCTTCTACCGTAAAACACTTTTAGTTTAAGGGTCAGAACAATAGTCTTCGAAACTATTCATATAGGTTCAATTCCTATAAAGTGTTATATATAAATAATAATTATTAATTATAGTATAGGATAGAATAAAAGAATAGAACAACTTCTTCTATGAATCTATTCAAGCAAGTATAAGTTAAAGGTTAGACTCTATGCCTTCCAAGCATACAGTGCTCGTTCGATTCGAGTTATTTGCAGAGTCTGTAACTTAAAGTAAAGTATCAATTTGTCACATTGAAGGATGCCCTCTCGCTAAGGGTCAGACTCGTTATGATAAAATAAATTATAATTATTCTCAACTAATAATTAATAATAACCCAGGAAAAATAGTCACAAGGTAAGACACAATACTTGCTAGGTATTGGTTCCATCAGGAACAGAAGGGTTCGATTCCCTTTTTTTCCGAATGCTAAGATACTTCTATATCCTGATTCTGATAACACTTTTTTATATTCTCATGTATTTATTATAAATAAGTATGCTTGAGAAGGATTCATAATAATCCCGGCCATTCCTCTGTGTTGCTTCAATCTATCCATGTGGGACCACCCATTTTCAGTTCTACAGACGACAATTCTCACTTTAACTGATACTATCCTGTAGAATTCGTCCTCCTCGAGAGGTAATATGGGGTCTAAGCCGGATCTCCACATTTCTTTATTCTAAAGAATCTCGCTAGATCAGTATCACTATTAGAGAATTTAGAATATTTGATTCTCAATTGGTTCAATGAATTCATTCACGAATAAAATAGAATAGAATAGAATGATTCATCAAAAATAGAATAAAGATCCGTCCCTCAATGGAATAGGAATCAATTTCATTGAGAAGAAGAATGGGAATGAATTCACAATCATTCTCACTCCCGATTCATTGAAGAATACAAATCAAAAGGAATCTGTTGAATTATTATAATTATTATTTATTATAATTCTTAAATATATATATTTAGAAATAAATAAATATAAATATAAATAAGAATCGAATATAAAATATAAAATATAATAAATAACTAACTCAGAATCCAAATCCATAAGAATAATAAATAAAATACAAATATAATAAACCATCCGAATATAAATCATCAGAATATAATAAATCCAATCGAATCAAACTATTGATTATTATAAATAGAATAATAAGATCCATTGAATTATCATAATAATTCACTTAACAAGTATAAATAACTCTAGTATGTATAGAATAACAATACATACATCCAAATAAAATAAATAAATAATAATCCTGTGCGATGAATCATCCAATTCAGAATGAATTCATAATACATAATTCATGAGAATATTCATGATTGGACAGGATCGATGATAATCCGATAATCAATTATTATTAATAAGATAATCGAATCAATATCCAGTTAGGGGTCCCTCGCTTTTGTCAAAAATTGCAAGGCGTTAACTAATCTCCAAATAAAAGCCTAGCGCTATAGTGGGGAGAGGCACAGGAGTGCTCTCTAAGGCTGGAAAACCCCCGGATCTCAAAAAACAAACAAAGTGCATTAGTTTTTCTTTTTCCCATTTTCTTGGGGTTCCCCAAGTTGTAAGTGAAGTGAATGTTGTAAGGTAGTCGAGTATGAGTAGTGTAGTTTAATTAATGTGTTGTGTTGTGTTGTTTTGTTTTTGTTTTTGTTTTTGTTTTTGTTTTTGTGTGAATACATGTTATGTTGAAAATGTAATGTTTTTGTTGAAAATGTAATGTTTTTGTTGAAAATGTAATGTTTTTGTTGTAAATGTAATGTTTGTGTTGTAATTGTAATTGTAATTGTAATTGTTGTATATGTTTGTTGTATTTGTTGTATTTGTATTGGATTGGTTATAATACTAATTGTATTGGAAAGGGAAAGGAAATTTCCAGTATGTTCTTACATGTATGTGATGTGATGTGGTGAATGAATTCATGAATGTCAGGTAATAAATTGTGTTTGTTTGTTTTTTGGATGAAATAATAGTATTGTCATTGAACAGTTACAGTTACAGTTACAGTTGAATAAAAATAATTCGTAGTGTATTAGTATTAATTTGTATATAGTTAGTTAGTTAGTTAGTTGTATAATATAGTATATATAATAGTATACAGTATAAAATAGAATATTGTATAGTAAATAAAGTATTGTAAATATAGTATGAATTGTATAATGTATAGTATAATGTATAATTTGGAATGTATTGTTATAAATAGTAAGTATAGTTCTGAATAACTACAATTAATAGTATAAAGTATAATATAAGTATATATATATTGTATATATGAATGAATTGAAAGAGTGAATGAATAATAATAATTGAAATGGATAGTAATAAATAATAAAATAAATAAATAATAAAATAAATAAAAATATAATAATATAATAAATATAATATAAATAAAATAAATACTAAAATAAATAAACAACAATCCAATTTGATTGGATGTTTGGGGCAAGGTGTTAAATACATGCACAAGTGATGTCGAACTAACCATAGATTTTTCTCTTCCAAAACATCATAACACTCCAACAAACCCATCCCCCCCCAGGTGGTTTATTAATTTAGAATTCTAAAAATCTTTTAATATTCAATACAAATATTTCTGTAAAAAATCTTTTAATATTCAATACAAATATTTCTGTAAAAAATCTTTTAATATTCAATACAAATATTTCTGTAAAAAATCTTTTAATATTCAATACAAATATTTATATAAATCCTATCTATACAAAATAAAATTGTATTATAATTATAAATGATGATTTTATAAACATTCATTTATTACAAATAACGAAGAATACTCCAAAGATTTTTATTTTATTGATTTAATTTCATCATTGATTAGATAGATGGTTAATTATCATACATACTCGTAGAGGTACTCATATTTTTGTATTAATAGTAGATTTGTAAATAACAACAATGCTTTTGTATAACGTATTAGTAGTATATAAGAATGAAGGTATTAAAATTTTAATCGTTAATATAATAATCCCTACTTTATCCTCTGTTTATCAACCTAACCTGTCCAGAAGTAACTTATTTATCTACTGATCAAACACAAGAAAAAGGGGG